AAGAGTAGTATGAGATAAAAGGCATTTCCGATTTTATACGATCTATCGGGAGTCCTATTTCAGCGTCACAAACTTTTTTGTTTTCACACCGGGAGCTCTTAATCTTAACAATATTTATGTTATGAAAGAATATGAAAATAAAAAAATCTTGTTTTTTTTATTTGAAAAAAAAAAAAGAAACTTTGGGATTGCTAAATAACAAACGAAATAAATATATAAAGCAACGGAGCCATCATAGTATTTTTGAACTACTCCAAAAAGAAGGGTGGTTATTGGATCATTTACCAACCTGAGTCTGATAGACCCTATATTTAAATTTAATTTATATTTATTTATTTAAAAATTTTTCCATGTAAGTGTAAGTAAGGTAAAAAAAAAGTGAATTCCATTATAGAGCCGTATGCAATGCGCAAAAGAAGATGCCTGTACGGTTGTTCAATTATATCTTTTTTTATTATTATTCTTTATCTCTTCACCTTTCATTATGCGAGATAGAATAAACATTTATTATGTTATATCATCAGGGTAATGATCCACCAACCTGCTGCCTCTTTTTATGAGGCACAGACGGGAGAATTTATCTTGGAAGCGGAAGAACTACTGAAGCTGCGCGAAACCCTCACAAGGGTTTATGCACAAAGGACAGGCAAACCCTTATGGGTTGTATCCGAAGACATGGAAAGAGATGTTTTTATGTCAGCAATAGAAGCCCAAGCTCATGGAATTGTTGATCTTGTAGCGACTGAATAAAAAAGAAAAAATAACAAGGATTTCACACGAATTCGTTATTTGAGATTTTATCTTCTTACCGGATTTAATATTCTATTATTTAATATTCTATTAATTAATCTCATTAATCTATTAATTAATCTCATTAATCTATTAATATAGAAATAAAATAATTCATAAGCATCCGGTTAAGATCGATCTAAACCAGCCCATTATGTATATGATTCAACATGCCAACTATTAAACAACTTATTAGAAACACAAGACAGCCAATCAGAAATGTCACGAAATCCCCCGCTCTTGGGGGATGTCCTCAACGACGAGGAACATGTACTAGGGTGTATGTGCGACTCGTTCAGATCATGGGCTAGGACAAAAGAAAGAAAACAATTGATCCAGTATCAACGATCAATACCAGTGAATAGGATAGAATGGAAGAACTCCAGTCAATATCTAAAAATAAAAAAGATCTATCCTTCTATTATGGTATCAAATGTATGGTTTCCGTTGGTGCAAATCCAATCACCTCAATTTAAAAATTTAAAATTTAAGATGAGAAAGAATTCTCCATTGATAGCAAATGGTATCCATTAAGCAGGGGAAATCCTATTTTAAAAAGCAGAAAAATTCTGCCTTACTCTTGCAAGAACGGACTAACAGGGTCAGCTACCCAGCTAATCTTCATAATTAAATACCGTTACTGTATAAGTGGATCTCGTTGTGAAAGACCTAGTACTGGATAATTATGGGTAGAGCCAAAGAGTTTGAACTGTACAAGTTAACAATAACATTGATTAAATGAAAGAAAGAAGGGCTCCGGTGTATAGAGAAGACCTCACCGTTTAAGAAGTAACCATAGAAACGATGGAACCCACTATATCCATTTATATTTATTACTTTTTTATTTACTATGTGTTTTTAATACCTAGTATCAATACAATTTTTTTTTTATAGGTGAAATGCCTAGAAAAAAAGAAAAAATCGTGGTCGGGAAGGTTATAATAGCAAAAGCCATTGGAATTTTTATTTTATACATTGGAAGAATCCGTTTTGTTATTAATAGACTAGGACACGGGAAGAGAATAACTGAAAGAAAGGAAATCGATTAGTTATTCATCAAAGTTTCATTTATTCAATGACCAGAATTAAACGAGGGTATATAGCTCGAAGACGTAGAACAAAAATCCGTTTATTTGCATCAACCTTTCGAGGGGCTCATTCAAGACTTACTCGTACTATTACTCAACAGAAAATAAGAGCCTTGGTTTCGGCTCATCGGGATAGAGGTAGACAAAAGAGAGATTTTCGTCGTTTGTGGATCACTCGGATAAATGCAGTAATTCGCGAGAATAAAGTATACTTTAGTTATAGCAAATTAATACACAATCTGTACAAGAGACAGTTGCTTCTTAATCGTAAAATACTTGCACAAATAGCTATATTAAATAAGAGTTGTCTTTATATGATTTCCAACGAGATCATAAAATAAAGAGATTGGAAGGAATCCGTTGGAATAGTTTAAATGGAGTTCCCTGGAGAATGAACTCTGGGAAGGTAGAGTAGAAATTAGTATGATAAAATATGATAAAGTCATCAAAATGAAGAAACACGTTCAATAAAAAATATTTATTCTTCTCCAATTTTTTTTTTTTTCTTACGAGTTGACTCGCTTCTTTCAAATTGTTTCTCATTATTAAGAAAAGGTAACGGAGATAAAATACGAGCTTGTTTTATAGCAATAGTAATTAATCGTTGTTGTTTTAAGGTCAACCTATTTACCCGTCTAGATAATATTTTTCCTTGTTCGCTAATAAATCGACTAATTAAACTCATGTTTCTATAATCAATTCGATCCCCCGATTGGATCGGAGGCAAACGCCTACGAAAAGATCGCTTGGATTTAAGAAGGATTCGCTTGGATTTATCCATGGTTTGTTTATTCCTTATCCTGAAAATCCCAATCCTATTTCGATCGGATCAAACATGATGTAGAATTAAGAAATAGGATTGGGTTTGTTTATATTTAAATAAATATATGTTATATATAATATGTAATTTTTCACCTTCCTTGGAAGACTGACACACGAGCGGTCGATTCGATCTATTTCTTTATCTCCCCATGAATCGTATGTTTGTAACAACAGGGACAGAATTTTCTCAATTCCAATCGACCAGGCGTATTGTGTCGATTCTTTTGAGTAATATATCTGGAAATGCCCGTTGATTCCTTATTAACACGATTTCGAAGACAACTGGTACATTCCAAAATAACTGTTACTCGGACATCTTTACCCTTGGCCATGAACCTCCTTTGGTTTATGATTCACTCAATTCTTTAATTTTCCGATCCGAAGCAAGGAAGAATAAAGGACAAAAAAAAATAGAAGCAGGTAACTCGAAATCAAATTATAAAAGAAAGATTTCGTTGCAATCAATATAGTAATAATAAGTAATATAATGATTTCTAACTATATTTATAATTAAGAATTGCCGTACAGTATTTTCAGTTAAGTATCTTGTATGATATAGTTGCCCCAACCATCACATTTTCATTTCCACTCTATTATTATATTAATATTAATTTGAGCCTGGGCCCGGGTTCATAGTTTCACTGAGGGCGAAACCGCTTTTTCTTTGTTTTTTTTTTTTTAGAATAACTTATTCTAAAAAAAAAAAACAAAGAAAAAAAGAAGGCAAGGGTAGGGATTAGTTACAGAGATTTGATTGTATCTCTAATCTTCTTCCCCCTTCTCATATCAATAACTAAAATGAAAAAAAGGGGAATATCAACGCATCCGGAAAAAAACGATTGATCTCTATCAATAAACCTGCCAAAGACCCGAACCATAAAGCACTTACTACCGGTGCCACGGAGAGATATGTTTTTAGATCTCGCATTTGAAAAACTCCTCTTTCTTTATTCGTTATTGTAATTTTATTGTAATTTGTAATACATAATGGTAATACATATATGACCAGATGTGTATATGTAGTTAATGACTGACCGCCTGTATTTGTACGCGGAGTCCCTAATTAAAATAAAAATGTACAAAAAAGATATTTCTACCTGAAATTACTAAAAAATATTAATTTTTTATGGTAGGTTTCATATTTATTTCATACTTTATATAATATAAGTCTTTTAATATATTATATGTTTGTTATATGATATATGAGACCAAAAAGAAGAAATGAAAAGAGAATTTTTGTATATCAATGGAGGAAGTAAAGATGTGGAAAACAAGACAGGGATTCTCTACAATGACACTGTAGACCAATTGAAAGGGATGTAGCGCAGCTTGGTAGCGCGTTTGTTTTGGGTACAAAATGTCACGGGTTCAAATCCTGTCATCCCTACCTATTACTTATCTTATGAGCAGTAACGAGGGATCAATTGAGATAAATTGGACATACATAATAAATCTTTAATTTTATGATATATATGCAAGATTAATTGGGGTCACAAAATCTTTATTGTGATAATGATAATAAGGCGCTCTTAGTTCAGTTCGGTAGAACGTGGGTCTCCAAAACCCGATGTCGTAGGTTCAAATCCTACAGAGCGTGATTCTGTGTTCTTGTTAATCGCGTTAGGTCGAAAATTACACTTAAATAATTGAACAGCAATCTAAATTTGACCTCCCGCGGATTAAAGGAAGTAGGAGGTCAATCAAAAAAGAGATGTTAATTAATCAAAGGTCCAACTGATCACCACGTCTGTATTGTAAATATGCAGTTACGAATAATCCGGCCAAAGTAATAGGAATTAGACCTAATACGATTCCAAATAGAAAAACTTCAATCATTTCAATTTGTTTGAAAGGGGAAAGGGGAGGTAATATTTATCCTTAAATATTAATCTGTATTGACTATAAATCTCAATGACCAAGAATTGGAAATTGATACGTTAAGTAACTGTAGAAGATATGAACTGCCATAGAAAGATTTTTTTTATGAATTGTTCATTTAATTAATTTCAAATAAGTCGTATCTTGCTCAGACCGATAAATAGAGCTGAGGTGATAGTCAAAGCTGCTAGTAGAAAACCAAAATAACTAGTTATAGTAGGCATGAAAAGGCTAAATGAAATATGTTCTTTTTATACATATGTTTATAAAGCACTTCCCTAAGTTTCAATTTTTGAAAGATACGAGGATAAGCAAAAATACCAACCAATTGAAAGGATAAATTCAATTGAAAATGTTTGATTCATCTATTATTATAGACGATACTAACAAAAATAGAGTAACATAAGTAAGAAATCAATTCAT